TTTTTGGAAAAAATTTTTCATCCTTTTCATATTGTTACTGTTTCTCCGTGACCTTTGTTAATAGGTTTAGGGGTGATAAGAGGGGTTATTGGAATAATTAAAATATTTAGATTTTTGAATTACAATTTGTTGTTTGTATCTTTTATTTTATTGGTATTGGTATCTTTTGGATGATGGCGTGATGTAGTTCGGGAGAGTACTTTTCAAGGATATCACTCTAGATATGTTTTAAGGGGATTAATAGTAGGAATATTACTATTCATTGTAAGAGAGGTTTTCTTTTTTATTTCTTTTTTTTGGGCATTTTTTCATTCAAGGTTAAATCCTTCTATCGAATTAGGGGTTGAGTGGCCTCCTATAGGAGTGAAAGCTTTTAGACCTTTTCAGGTTCCTTTATTGAATACCGTAATTTTATTAGCTTCTGGGGTTTCAGTTACATGAGCTCATCAAGCTCTTTTAAATGAAAATTGAAGAAGGGCTAAAAATTCATTATTCATTACTTGAATATTAGGAATATATTTTTTAAGTCTTCAAGGGTTTGAATATTTTATGGCTGAATTTAGAATTAGGGATTCTGTATTTGGTTCTGTTTTTTTTATAGCAACTGGTTTTCATGGTTTTCATGTAATTGTAGGAAGTTTATTTTTAATTATTATATGAATTCGAATAATAAAATCTCATTTTAGGAATAGACATCATTTTGGATTTGAATGTGCGGCATGATATTGACATTTTGTTGATGTTGTTTGATTATTTTTATTTTCAGTAATTTATTGATGAGGAACTTGATTTATTAGTATATAAGTACATTTAATTTCCAATTAAATAGAGAGAAAATTTTTTTAAGAATTTTGTTAATAAGATGTATTTTGGTAATTTTAGTAATGATTTTGTTTATTTTAATTTCTTATAAAAAGATAATGGACTTCGAAAGATCTTCTTCTTATGAGTGTGGATTTATCATTAATTCTGGTGCTCGGCTTATATTTTCTTATCGTTTTTTTTTAATTTCTGTTTTATTTTTAATTTTTGAAGTCGAAATTGTATTAATGCTTACAATTCCTTTTCTTAAGATAATAAATAGAATATTTGTATTTTTCGTTTTTATTTTTGTTTTGGTTGGAGGATTAATTTATGAATATTATTATGGTTCTTTAGAATGACTATAATTTTATTTCTAAGGCTTAAGCTTAGTGCACTAATCTGCCAAATAGATTATAAAGCTAAATAGCAATTTCATTGTTACTGAATAGATAATAAAAGGAAGTTAAGATTGATTTGCAATCAATTATTATGAAATTTCATACTTGAATAGTTTATAGGAAGCTTCTAACTTCTTGATAGCTAAAGGCTACTAAAGATTATGAGCTTAATAGCAACTTGATTTCGACTTAAGTTATGGATTATATAGTGAAATTCACATCATTATTTCATGATGAAAATATTTAGTCTTCTTTATCTTCAGTAAAGTGCTCTTTATAAGCTAATAAACTTATCATATGAAAATTAATATTGGAGATAAAGTTAAAATTATAATAATAAATATCATTTGGGAGGTGGCGATATCAGGAATTGGAGAAATTTTAGTCAAGTAATAGAATAAAAATTTTGGACCGTATGACTCTTGTCAATTTTTATCGTTTTTTAAAAAAAAAATTATAAATTTAGATGAAGGAAATGAAGGTATGGTAGTAATAAAATGATTAAATCATAAAGAAATAGCTGGTTGTCCTAATTTGAAATATTTTTTTGATATAAATGATATAGAAATTCTAATTATTATTCCAAAGATAATAGAAATAATAATAAAGATTTTTATAAAATTTGGAATTATAATTATTTGTTCTGGATTAATAATTCATGATATGAATGTTCCAGAAATAATTGACAAGGGGGTTATACATAAAATTGGAATTTCTATAAAGCTTCTAGGGTGAAAATTAATATCGGGTTTAGATTTTAAATAAAATTTTATTGAAAATAATATTATTCGAATTGAATAAATGGTTGTTATCCCAATTGATATAATTATTATAAATGTAAGGATAGAAAATGAGTTAGATAAAATCATTATTTCAATAATTGGATCTTTAGAGAAAAATCCAGATATAAATGGAATTCCCATTAAAGCGGTTGAAGCAATTCCTAAAGAAGAAGAAATAATAGGGGAGTTAAATATAAAAGTTCCTATTTTTCGTATGTCTTGATATGAGGAAGAATGAATTAATACTCCTCCACAAAGGAATATTATTGATTTAAATAAAGCATGAATAATTAAATGAAAAAATGCTAATGAAATTATTCCAATAGCAATTGCAAACATTATTATAGCAATTTGTCTGAGGGTAGATAGAGCAATAATTTTTTTTATATCTATCTCTCAATTGGCTGATATTCTAGCATAAATTGTAGTTATTCTTGAAATAATTAAAATTAAAAATATAGAGGTTGGGTGAGGGTAATTTATAATTCGTATTATTAAATATACTCCTGCAGTTACTAAAGTAGAAGAATGAACTAAGGCGGAGATAGGAGTGGGAGCAGCTATTGCTGCTGGAAGTCATGCTGAAAATGGAAATTGAGCGCTTTTTGAAAAAGCGGCTAATATTATAAAAATTAAAATAATTAAAGGAAATGAATTATTTATAATAAAATTTCAATCACATAATTTTGTTAATATACCAATTGATAATAAAATTATAATATCTCCAAATCGATTTGAAAAAACAGTAATTGATCCTGAAGCTGCTGAAGAAAAATTTTGATAATAGATTACTAAAATATAAGATGTTAGTCCTAATCCATCTCAACCTAAAAGAATAAAAATAATATTATCTCTTAAAATGAGTAAAGATATAGAAAGAACAAAAGAAATAAGAAGAAGTGAAAATTGGTTATGTTCTTTTCGTGGAATATAATCTATCCTAAAGATTAAAATTATTCTTGAGATTAATATTACTGTAAATAAAAATCTTATAGATATTCAGTCTAAAATAAGATTAATTGGGATAGAAAAAGATTTTAGTGAAAGAATTACTATTTCAATTGAGATAAATATTGAATTTTTTAGAAGGAAAATTGATAAAAAAAAAGGAATTAATGATAAAATTATAATAACAATTGCTATAAAAATAATATTTTAGATTTTTGATTCCACAAATCAATGTTTTTATAAACTAATATTTAATTTAAAATATAAAGTCTAACTTTATAATTAGTAAAATTAAAGGACAAAGATGAATAAATAAGGAAATAAATATTTTAGTTGAAGGGGATGATGGAAATTTAGAATTAGGGAGGTTATGAATAGTATTTACAAATAAAAGAATGGAAAATATTGAAGTTATTAATGAAATAATAATAATAGGAAATATATTTATTAAATTAAAATTTAATAATCTTATTATAATTATAATTTCTCTTGCTAAGTTAATTGAGGGGGGAGCAGCAATATTAGAGGCAATAAAAATGAATCATCAAAAAGTTATGTTAGGAAAGAGGTTTATTAGTCCTTTAAAGGACAAGATGTTTCGGGTGTGATTGATTGAATAAATTATATTTACTATTAAAAATAATGCTGATGAGGATATTCCATGGGCAATTATTATAAAGATTCTTCCATTAAGCCCTAAATAATTTAAAGATAAAAGTCTAGCTAAAGCTAATCCTATATGAGCTACTGAAGAGTATGCAATTAAAGATTTTAAATCTTTTTGTCGAATACAAATCATTCTTGTGAATGAAGCTCCTATAAGTCTAATTCTTATTAATCAGAAATTGATTGGATAAATTTTTATAAATATAAAAGGAAAAAAACGGATTAAACCGTAACCTCCTAATTTTAATAAAACTGCAGCTAAAATTATAGATCCTTCTACTGGAGCTTCAACATGTGCTTTAGGAAGTCATAGATGGAACAAAAATATAGGAATTTTAACTAAAAAAGCTAAAATAAAAATAATAATGAATTTGATTTGATAAAAAATAGAAGATAATAAAATAATATTAGGGTTATTTTTAAAATTTAAAATTCCGATTAGTAAGGGAAGAGAAGCAAAAATTGTATAAATTAGTAAGTAAATTGAGGCTTGAAGTCGTTCTGGTTGATAACCAATTTTTGTAATTGAAATAAAAGTAGGAATTAGGATAATTTCAAATATAATATAAAATAAAAGTAAATTTCTTGCTGAAAATGTAAAGATTAAAATAAGTAAAATTAATGAAATTAAAATAAATGAATTTTTTAAAGAAAATGAGGATATAAAAATTACTAGTGTTCTTACAATAGATAAAAGAATTATAGTTAAGGTAAGTGGATCAATAAATATAAATTTATTAAATAATAAAATTATGTTATTAGATTTTGTTAGGAAATATATAATTGAAAAAATTAATAGAGGTAGATATATATATTGAATTAAGGATCAGGATGAAAAAATAATTATAGGAATAATAATTTTTATCAAGAGTTAATGAAGAAATCAAATTAAAGAAGAATTAGATGATTTTATAAATCGACATATAGAAACTAGTAATATTAATCCTAGTGAAGATCCGGAAACTAAAATAGTTAATATAAACAAAATAGATATAGTGGGGAATGAATATGAATTTATAATTAATAATACATATATAGAAATAAGTAAAAATTCTAAACTTAGTAAAAGAAGGAGAATATTTTTTCGTCATCATCATATCCTTATAATTCTTATAAAAATCATTATTTTAATAATGTAAATTTTAGTTTTTCTTACATCCAAAGTAAGTGTTTTATAAACTAATAAGAATTTTTGAAAATTGTTTTGTTTTTAGGATTAATATTTATTTTAAGAATTCAACCTATAATAGTAATTAGGAGTTTAATATTAGTTGTAATGATTTATTCTTTAATAATTAGGTTTGAAGTGGGGAGTTATTGATTCAGTTACATATTAGTGTTGGTTATATTAAGAGGGGTATTAGTAGTATTTACTTATATAATAAGAATTTTTCCTAACGAAAGATTTGAAATTTCGAGGTTATTAATTGTAATAGTTATGTTTTTTATTTTTTATTCTTTTAAAGAAGAAAGTAAATTTTTTATAAATTGAAGAAGGATAAGGGTGAAAATTTGGGAAGGTGTAAGAATATTAAGAAGGTTATATTTAGTAATATTTTTACTGGCAGTAATAATTGTAGTAATTTGATTAAGAGGAATAAAGGAAGGGGCAGTACGGATTTAGAAATTATGTGCCTGAATAAAGGGTTAATTTGATAGATTAAACAATGAAATATATCAAATTCTTTACGTAAGAAAAGTGTATTTAGAGTAATAAATAATATATTAGTAGATCTTCCCTCTCCTTCAAGATTAACTTATTTTTGAAATTATGGATCTTTATTAGGAGTATTTCTTATGATTCAAATTGTAACTGGTTTATTTTTAGCTATACAATTTTCTGGTAGAATTATTTTATCATTTGATAGTATTATTCATTTAGTACGAGATGTAAATTATGGATGATTACTTCGAGTGTTACATGCGAATGGTGCAAGGTTTTTTTTTCTTTTTATATATATCCATATAGGGCGTGGTTTGTATTATGGCTCTTATCGATTTAAAAATACTTGGTTAAGAGGGGTAACTATTTTACTTCTATCTATAGCAACTGCTTTTTTAGGATATGTTTTGCCTTGGGGACAAATATCCTTTTGAGCTGCTACGGTTATTACTAATCTTTTGTCAGCAATTCCTTATATAGGAGTTATATTAGTAGAGTGGGTTTGGGGTGGATTTTCTGTAGGAAATCCTACCTTAACTCGATTTTTTGCTTTTCATTTTATTTTACCTTTTATTATTTTATTAATAGTAATTTTCCATTTAATTTTTCTTCATGAAACAGGTTCTAGTAATCCATTAGGATTAAATAGGGATTATGATAAGGTGAGTTTTCATCCATTTTTTAGAATTAAGGACATTTTAGGATTTATTATAGTTTTTGCAATTTATTTATCTATTGGTTTAATTAATCCTTATATTTTTATAGATGTCGAGAATTTTATTCCTTCTAATCCTATAGTTACTCCGATTCATATTCAGCCGGAGTGGTATTTTTTATTTGCTTATACTATTTTACGTTCTATTTCAAGTAAAATTGGGGGGGTTGTAGCTTTAATGATATCGGTTTTGGTATTATATTTTTTACCTTTTTTTATAAATTGTCGATTTCGAAGAACTTTATTTTATCCTTTTACTAAAATTTTATTTTGATTGTTTGTTGTAAATTGAATATTACTAACCTGAATTGGAGCATGCGAGGTTGATACTCCTTTTATAGAACTAGGAATATTTTTTAGAATTTTATATTTTTTTATATATTTGTTATTTTGAATTACTAGAGAATTTCAAGATTTAATAATATAGATTTTAATTTATAAATGTTTTGAAAGCATTTTTAAAGGTTCATATACCTTTAAAGTCAGGTTAATTAGTTTAAGTAAAATAAAAACTTTGTAAGTTTAAGATCTATAAAGAAATTGAATTGATTAAAGAAGAAAATGGAATAAAAAGTAAGATAGAAGGCAGGAAAATTTTTCATCTTAATGTTATAAGAAGATCATATCGAAAGCGGGGGTATGATCCCCGCACTCATAATATAAAAATAGTAATTAAAAAAAGAATTATGAAGAATGATTTGATTGAAGAAAAAAATAGAATTGTTGAAATAATTCTTAAAATAATTATATTTGAGTATTCTGCTAAAAAAATTAAGGCAAATCATCCTCCTATATATTCAACATTAAATCCTGAAACAAGTTCTGATTCTCCTTCAGCAAAATCAAAGGGTCTTCGGTTTACTTCTGCAAGGCATCTAGAAAATCATATAATAAATAAAAATAAATTTCCAAAAAAAAATCATAATAGTGATTGGGAATAGATAATTTTAGAAAAATTATAAGAATTGGCTAAAATAGAAATAAATAAAATAATAAGGAAAAAAGAAACTTCATATGAAATCATTTGGGCTACTCTTCGAATTGAGCCAATATGGCTATATTTAGAATTAGATGATCATCCAATTATTAAAATTGAATAAACAGATAGACTTGAAATAATAAAGAAGGATAAAATATTATGTTTATTATCAAATAGACAAAAATTATTAAATGGAATCAATGCAATAATAATTATTGCTAAAAATAACCTTACTCTAGGAGTAATAAATGAAATAAAAAAATTAGAAATATCCGGGTTAATTAAATGTTTATTAAAAAGTTTGATTGCGTCACTAATTGGTTGAAGAATTCCTATGAATCCCACTTTATTTGGACCTTTTCGGATTTGAATATATCCTAAAATTTTTCGTTCAAGAATAGTATAAAAAGCTACTCTAATTAAAATACAAATTATTCTTAGAATAATATTAAGTATAGAAATAATTAGAATTATTAGATTCTAAGTCTAATGCAATTATCTGCCAAATAAATTATTAAAAATAAATTTATTGGTCCTTTCGTACTAAATAAATTTTTTTAAAGATAGAAACCAATCTGGCTTACGCCGACCGGTTTGAACTCAAATCATGTAAAGTTTTAAAGGTCGAACAGACCTACATTATATACTACTGCGTATAATTTGTAACAATAATTCAACATCGAGGTCGCAATCTTTTTTTTTAATATGAACTTTTAAAAAAAATTACGCTGTTATCCCTATGGTAACTTAATTCATAAAATCAATTTTATTGGGTCATTTATAAAAAAATAGTCAATTTAAAATATTAATTAATTAGCTGCCCCAGCTAAACAAAAGTTAAGTTCAATAGGGTCTTGTCGTCTTTTAAATATATAAATATATTTTTATATTTAGTATAATTTAGAAAAGCTTAAATAAAAAAGAAATTAAAATGTTAAACCTTTCATACAAGTCTTCAATTAAAAGACTAATGATTATGCTACCTTAGCACAGAATGTTCTGCGGCTATTTATTTGGACATGGAGCAGGTTTTACTAATAATTTAAGAAGATATTAGAAATGTCTTTGGTAAACAGTCATTAAATTTTTTGCTTAGTTCTTAATTTAAGGTTAATTTTTTTTTTGTTATTTTATATAAAAATTAGATTTTTGTCCTACTTATATTTTTATTAATTTTTTTAATTAATGTAATCTTAATAATAAAATTTATAGAAAAAAGTTGAAAGTTATGAAACCTTGTGGATACTATTATTCCTAGATTTAAGTATTATTAAAAAAAATTTTTTTATATAATTATCTATATAAAATTAAATATAATTTGATTTTTTAAGATACCGGATATCAAAAAGTTCGAATAACGTCTAATTTCCATAAATAAATTAATTTTAATTATACAACATTATTTATATAAATTTATAGTTGACTTTTTTTCAGGAAAGAAAATTATTTTTGTGAATTAAAAAATTCCTGATACTAAAGGAACAAAAAATTTCTTTATAAAAATTTTTTTTTCCCTTTACAGTAAATAAAATAATTAAGTATAAAATTTTTAAGATAAAAACTATTTTTAAAAAATAAAAATTATTGTAATTTACTTGAGTCTTTTCAGTGTAAGTGAAATGCTTAAAAGCTTATTAGATTCCTGATGCTCTTTCTAGAACATCAACTTTGTTACGACTTACCTTGCCTTAGGGAAAGGGTGACGGGCGATATGTGCACATTTATTATCATGTTCAAATTTAAATATTGTTTAAATATTACTAATAAATCCTTTTTGTAAAAAAAATTTTTTTTTTTCTCCTTAATTTTTTTTTAAAGTAACCCACTATAACTTTTATGTGGTCTACACCTTTACCTAACTTATTAGATGATCTTTTTAGAAAAAAATATGAAAATAAATTCTTAAGATGGAGGTATATAAAATTTAAATAAAAGTAAAAATTAACGTGGATTATCGATTATTTAGCAGGTTCCTCTAATATGAAAAAATGCCGCCAAACTACATAAGTTTTGATAAAAAGTTCTACTACTTTTTTATTTAGATATAAAAGGGTATCTAATCCTTATTTAAGTTAAAAATTTAAATTAGGTTTTTATATTTATTATAAAAAATATATAATTTTACTTAATATATTTTTATATAAGTATATTTTTATAAATCTAATATATTAAAATATATTTCATTAATAGTATAACCGCAACTGCTGGCACTAAATAGTTAGTTAATAAAAAATTTTAAAACTTTTATCATATAGAATGTTTATAAATATTATGAATTTCTAAGTTAAGTGAATTTTCATTTAAAAAAGTATATTTAAGAGCTGTACTAAACTCAACTTGTTAGATTATTTAAATCTCTTAAAAAATCAAATTTTTTTGTGCATATACACTTTAACAAAAGATCTAAAAAGTTTCTTACCAAAATTTCAAATTTTAGCATAAATTTCTATAATAAAAAAAGTGCTTACTACTAAACTTTCTTACATGCGAAAATGGGGGAGGGTAATATGGATTAAAGGCTTATTTTTCTTTTTTTTTTTTTTTTTTCAATGTAAAATTTTACATTTAATTTTATAAAAGTATTTAATTTATTTTTAAATAAGATATGTTAAAAATTAATTTATTTATTAATAGTATTTTAATTGAATTGACTATTATATAAAAAATTTTTTATAATAAATTTGTAAAAAGGTTTTGGGGGGGGGGGCCCCCCCCCCCCCCACCCCCCCCCCCACCCCCCGAAAAAAAAAAAAAAAAGATAATGTTTTTAAATTAAATTTTGTAATTGTTATTAAAATGAATAGGATATATAGTTTCTCATTTCAATATTATTATATGATTTTAAATTATATGAGATATTATATATACATATGTATGTATGTATATATCTATATATATATATATATAAATTTATATGTATATGTGTGTATATATAAATGTATAGTATCTCATTTCAATATTATTATATGATTTTAAATTATATGAGATATTGTATATATATACATATATAGATATATACATATATAGATATATACATATATAGATATATACATATATAGATATATACATATATAGATATATACATATATAGATATATACATATATAGATATATACATATATAGATATATACATATATAGATATATACATATATAGATATATACATATATAGATATATAGATATATACATATATAGATATATACATATATAGATATGTACATATATAGATATATACATAAATAATATCAGCTAATTAAGCTAATGGGTTCATACCTCATAAATGAAAATATAGTTTCTCAAGCTATGAGATTTTTTTCTTTATTATATTTTAGTAGATTCTTGTTGGTTATAAGATGTAATGATTGGTTTTTAATTTGAATAGGGTTAGAAATTAATATAATTAGTTTTATTGCTTTGATTTTTAATTATAGAATATTTAATGTAGAGTCATGTATAAAATATTTTTTTGTTCAGAGATTAGGTTCTGCTTTATTAATAGTAATATTTTATTTAAGTTTAAATTATTTAAGTTATGTAATAATTTTTATCTTAAGATACAAAATTGGAGCTGGACCTTTCTTTTTTTGGTTTCCTTCTGTATGTTCAGGAATTAGATGGAGGTCATGTTTTTTATTGATAACTTTTCAAAAGATTTTACCTTTATTAATTATTTCATTAATAGTGAATGTTTTATTATGAATTTTATCAGCAGTAAGAATAATTATTGGGGCATTTGGATCAATGAATCAAAAGAGATTGAAGCGGTTATTGGCTTATTCTTCTATTCATCATATCGGATGGATATATCTAGTTAATTTTTATGATTCTTGTTCATGAATGATATATTTAATTGTATATATAATAATGTTGTTTAGAGTAGTGATTTTGTTAAGTAGTTTTGAGATTATAAGTTTAGAGGTACTAAAAGGGGTAAGAAATAAGTGATTATTTGTAATAAGAATATTGAGGATAGGTGGATTACCACCATTTTTAGGATTTTTTCTAAAATGGTGGGTATTTTTAAATTTAATAATAATAAGAAAAATTATTTTGGTTTTAATAATCATAATATCTGTTTTGATGTTTTATGTTTATTTGCGAATTGTATTTAGATTATTAGTGAAATTAACAATAGAAAAAAGATGGAGGAAATTTATAATTTCAAAAATCAATTTTAATGGAGTAATATTAATTATTATAGGAATAATATTTGGTCCTTTTATGATTTTAATTTAGTATATTAAGATAAATATTCTGTTAGTTTTCAAGGCTAAAAGTACTAATATCTAATGTGAATTTACAGTTCACCATCAAGTTGATTTATTAATTAATTTTAAATTTGCAATTTAATGTTTTAATAAACTAATTTACTGCGATGATTATATTCAACAAATCATAAAGATATTGGAACATTATATTTAGTTTTTGGGGCTTGAGCAGCTATAGTTGGTACTGCAATAAGAGTATTAATTCGTACTGAGCTTGGACAGCCAGGAAGATTTATAGGGGATGATCAATTATATAATGTAATTGTTACAGCTCATGCATTTGTGATAATTTTTTTTATAGTAATACCAATTTTAATTGGTGGATTTGGAAGTTGATTGGTTCCTTTAATATTAGGAGCGCCAGATATAGCGTTTCCTCGAATAAATAATTTAAGGTTTTGATTATTGCCTCCTTCTTTATTTTTATTGTTCGTTTCTTCAATAGTAGAGATAGGAGTGGGAGCAGGTTGGACAGTTTACCCTCCTTTATCATCTTTAGATGGACATTCTGGAAGGTCAGTGGATTTTGCTATTTTTTCTTTACATTTAGCTGGGGCTTCTTCAATTATAGGGGCTATTAATTTTATTTCTACTATTGTGAATATACGATCTTTTGGAATAACTATAGAAAAGGTACCTTTATTTGTTTGGTCTGTTTTAATTACTGCTGTTTTATTACTTTTATCTTTACCTGTATTGGCAGGTGCTATTACAATATTATTGACTGATCGAAATTTTAATACATCATTTTTTGATCCTTCTGGAGGGGGGGATCCAATTTTATTTCAACATTTGTTTTGATTTTTTGGTCATCCTGAAGTTTATATTTTGATTCTTCCTGGATTTGGAATTGTTTCTCATATTATTAGTAGTTCAGTAGGTAAGCGAGAACCATTTGGTAATTTAGGAATAATTTATGCAATAATTGGAATTGGTGGGATGGGATTTGTAGTATGAGCTCATCATATATTTTCTGTTGGGATAGATGTGGATACTCGGGCGTATTTTACTGCTGCAACGATAATTATTGCAGTGCCTACTGGAATTAAGGTATTTAGTTGAATAGCAACTCTTCATGGTTCTTATTTTAAATTAGATACTCCTTTATTATGATGCATAGGATTTGTTTTTTTATTTACATTAGGAGGAATTACTGGAGTAGTATTATCAAATTCTTCATTAGGTATTATTTTACATGATACTTATTATGTAGTAGCTCATTTTCATTATGTATTGAGTATAGGGGCTGTATTTGCTATTTTGGGGGGGGTCACTTATTGATTTCCATTATTTTTTGGGGTAATCTTTGATGGAAAAAAGAGAAAACTTCAATTTTATACAATATTTATGGGAGTAAACATAACTTTTTTCCCTCAACATTTTTTAGGGTTAAATGGAATGCCTCGTCGATATTCTGATTATCCAGATTCATTTATATTTTGAAATATAGTTTCATCTTTAGGGTCTTTATTATCATTATTAGGGGTTATATTTTTTATTTTTCTAGTTTGGGAAAGATTAATTTTAAAGATATCTAATAATAGAATTTATTATGTTTCTTCATCTTTGGAGTGGATTAATAATGTCCCTCCTTTAGATCATACTTTTTGTCAATTAAATTTGTTAACTGAATAATTTTTGCCAACGTGAGGTTCTTTATATTTTCAGAATAGTTCTTCTGCTATTATAGAACAATTAATTTTTTTTCATGATCATACTATAATAATTATAATTATAATTATGATTTTAGTGGGGTATATACTTATTAGTTCTTGTATAAATAAGTTTTATAATTTAGGACTTTTTGAGGGACAAGAAATAGAAAGAATTTGGACAATTCTTCCTGCAATTTTTTTACTATTTATTGCTTTTCCATCAATTCGTTTGTTATATTTAATGGAAGAATTTGAGCAACCAGAATTGTCTATTAAAGTTTTAGGACATCAATGATTTTGATCATATGAGTATAGAGATTTAGGGATTCCTAGGTTCGATTCTTATATGACTTCGAGAAATAATATTTTTCGATTACTTGATGTCGATAATTGTTTAGTTATTCCTTATGATACAGATATTCGAATGATTGTATCAAGATCTGATGTAATTCATTCTTGAACTATCCCTTCTTTAGGGGTAAAAGTAGATGCAATTCCAGGTCGTTTAAATCAATTATCTTTTCTTTTTAATCGGGTAGGTATATTTGTAGGACAATGTTCTGAGATTTGTGGAGCAAATCATAGTTTTATACCTGTTGTAATTTCTGTTATTCCTCGGATAGAATTTTTAAATTTAATTAAATAAATAGTTTAGTGACCGAATTAGGTGTTAGTCTCTTAAATTAATTATGAGAAATATAGTTTAATAAAATATTAGTTTGTCAAATTAAAGATGTAAGATTCCTCAATTAATACCTTTAAATTGAATTATATCAGTTTTTATATTTTTTACAGTTTTAATAAGAATTTGTTGAATTTTTAGAATAAAAAAAGAAGTAAAGGATTTTTCATTAAATGGAAAATTTTTTAAAAAAAAAATTAATATATGATTTTGATAAATTTGTTTTCTGTCTTTGATCCTTCTTCTTATTTTGGGTTTTCTTTAAGTTGAATCATTTTCTTTTTTATTTTTCTTTTTTTTCCAATAGGATATTTTTATATGCGAAGTGGAATACAAATAGTAGTGGAAATATTTCTTTATCAAGTAAATGAAGTTTTTGGAGAAGTAGCAAGATCTCAAAAGTTAGGTATTGTTTGTCTATGTGTGGGAACTTTTTTTTATTTATTTGTAAGGAATGTAATAGGTTTATTTCCTTTTGTTTTTACAAGAACTGCCCATCCATTAATAAGATTAGGGTTAGGAATGGTAATGTGGTTTTCTTTTTGTTTAATAGGTTGATTAAAAAATTTTAAGATAAGTGCTGCTCATTTAGTCCCTGAAGGGGCACCATTATATCTTTCACCTTTTATAGTGATTATTGAGACTATTAGTCATTTTATACGACCTTTTACATTATCTATTCGTCTCGCTGCTAATATAATAGCAGGTCATTTAATTATTAGATTATTAGCAAGAATTAGTTTAATAAGGCTATTTGGGTTTTGTAGATCATTTTTTTTACAAAGGGTTTTGTTAATTTTAGAGTTTGGTGTTGCAGTTATTCAGGGATTTGTTTTTAGAATTTTAGTATTATTATATGCCTTAGAATATTATTAA